TAAGCCTCTATCTTTATTGTATATTGTAAAGTACAACTTTACCCATTTATACACTACAATAATTCTAGTATATTGTAAAGTACAACTTTACCCATTTATACACTACAATAATTCTAATAGATAGATATATGGTAGAGAGATTCATCTACCATATGATCTATCTATTAGAATACTGTCAATCATAATCCGCTTATTTCATTTAATAAATTTAAGACGCGAAAATTAGAATCCTTTTCATTTTTTTCGTGAATTTTTGATAAGAACTCGTAAGTCAAGTTTAATTCAACTTAATTATTTTGACTGACTGTTTTTACGTAAATTATAAGTAGAAAAGCCGTAGGAACTAGAATGAATAGTGCAGTAGCAATAAATGCAAGAATATTTACTTCCATAATCTAATCTTTTTTTTACTTCGCAATAACTCGGGATTTAATCCCATAGAGATGATAAACCCTTCGCCTGTAAATTCAATGAATGAATTACCTCTCAATGATTTTGAATCGGATCAATATCATGAATAACAATATCTGAACTATCAAATCAATTCGTCGTCGAAAATGGAATAGTATAACATAGAAAGTTCTTTTATCCATCCCGAATCCCAACTTGGATTCTTGACCCAATCCAAAACTCCTTTATTCGGTTCCGTTCTTTTTTTCTATAACCTACCTTTTACCTTTCGTGTACAATCATCTGATCAAGTATCATCAGATCGCCCTTCCACTTCCATTAGTCACGTAGTTACAAATCCAAACAAAAAATAAAAAGAAAAGAAAGAAATGATTCATTCCCTTGTTAAGGGGATTTGATTGATCTGTCTTTTACTCCCCCTCCGTAGATTATTAGCGCTGGGAATATATATCAAAAGTCCGGTGTGCAATCTGAATGAAATCCATTTTTCAATTCAATTAGTAATTGAGGTTACGCAAAACCAGAAAGAGAAATTGTTTAATCTAGAAAAGTATTCTATCGGGAGAATTTTGTGAAAGTTAAATTCATTTTTGATTGTGAATTCCATTTGTGTATGCGCGCTCCCCCCCAAAAATATAGTACTCTATTGCATGGATCGGGAACAGTCGAAAAAGCAGACTCAGTATTTCTTGGAATACTTACTATAATGCTACCAATAATTGTACTAATCCACCCACATATGTTTTTTTCCTACCAAAAGAAAAAAAAAAGAAATAAAGAACCCCCTTTTTGGTTTGGGAATGAACTTCTGCCCCCCGGCCCTTTTTCATAGAAAGGGAGAGATGAATTGATTGCTGTATTTATTGGATCCGTCGGGACTGACGGGGCTCGAACCCGCAGCTTCCGCCTTGACAGGGCGGTGCTCTGACCAATTGAACTACAATCCCAGTGAAATTGAAATAAGGGATCTAGCAGAGATTTTTATTCTTTTTTATCTCCGTATCGAGTATTTCTGAAAGACAGGGGGGTTATACCCTCTCGTGATAGATTGGTAAATTGGGCGAATTATTGGGCCGAGCTGGATTTGAACCAGCGTAGACATATTGCCAACGAATTTACAGTCCGTCCCCATTAACCGCTCGGGCATCGACCCAGGAAGAATCACTTTTATACTTATTAGTAATCCACGATTAACTTACTTTCGTAGTAGCCTACCCCCAGGGGAAGTCGAATCCCCGCTGCCTCCTTGAAAGAGAGGTGTCCTGAACCACTAGACGATGGGGGCCTACTTGCCCAACCGCCATCATACTATGATCATAGTATGAACAGTTTTTTGAAATTGTCAATATAATGAATGGTATGATTGGATCTAAAGGATCTTTCTGCCTTTTCTAAGTGCAGAGAATTTTGCGATTCTTCATGAATCATTCATTTTAATCGCCATTCTCCACTCTATATATAAATAAATCCAGTATAGAAATCTATATTGTTTAGTCTAATATAAAATCAAAAAAGTAGAAATAATAGGATAGTATTTTGTCAGCGAGTCGTTGGTCCAAAAGGGGGGTTAAGTTCTATTTCTTTCGCTTTCATTCTTCCACTCATTCATTGTTAAGATGAGATATTCTTATCTCATACTAAAACAGGAAATTAAGAAACGAAAAATTTATTAATAGTAAGTGGGATCCATAAATTTTCGAAAATTATTTTCATTTAGTTCAGGGAACAAGACAAGTAAAACCTCTTCATCATATGATTTGATGCAATTTCAAAAAATTTATGTAGAATTGGTAGGTGTACATGTAAGTGAACTTTATTCTGGTGGGAATCAATTCATTCAATAAAAGAAAAGCAATTAGGTTCGGTCTTGAAACAATTCATTGCATTTTACTCTAGACTTGCTAGGTAAATCCATTTTATTATTCGAGAATGAGCCACTATGAGTTTACTGTATGTATTTATGTATATAATATATGTACATATAGATATTTTATCCACACAGTGACCCATTCAGGAATTCATCAAATAAGCCCTTTTAACTCAGTGGTAGAGTAACGCCATGGTAAGGCGTAAGTCATCGGTTCAAATC